TAGTTGTCTGCCACTGAGGCTAAGCCATGAATGACTCCTTTTGTTTGACTGCATTTTTCCAGGTTTCGTTGCGCCCTTCCTTATAGCCTTATAGTTATAGATTGACGGTATATGGGACCAAGCCAAGAAGTCAGTCCATAGATCATCTGTGAATCCCAGTTGTCTTAGTATCCGTCGTCGTCTGGGGTTTGTAACATGACTAAAGTATAAAAACTCTTGTTCTTGTTGACAATTCCCCGGAGGCTTTAAGGAAAACATTAAATAAAGTTTTGAAGCCTCGAACAGTCTCTCTATCTGGCTTTGTTATTATTACTGTGTCATCTGCAAACTGTGAGATAAGTGGTGCCATGGTTCCTGGAGAGATCTGAATGCCCTGCAGTTGTCCCTCTTGGAAGCTATGTTTGAGCAGTCGATTTCATGTCTCTGCAACCAGCCAGTAAGTAGAGATATGGAGAGAGGACAGCCTTGTCGCAGACCTTTGTTTGGTTCCTTTTATGAACCCCACTGGTCGTCCATGGATCATTGGTGCTATCCATTGTATATAAAAACTCTCGTACCCGACTCTGCAAATCCCATTTTCCTTAAGCATATAGAAACCTATGATTAACATTATCATATGCTGGGTTTGGCGAGTTTAGTGATCATGGCTGGCTCACCTGATCTATCAGCGGAGTGGTAAGCCTCCTTGGGATAATCATCAATTTCTCTTCCTATCAAAATTCTATTAGGAAGGCGCCCTTTTAAAAGAGCCAGCGTGTCTTTCAATCTATTGGCAATTACCTTAGTCATTCTCTTATACAGTGCAGTCCCCATAGCAATGGGCCTCGGTCTAGTGAGGTTTTGCTTCTTTGGGAATCATAGCCAGGAAGAAGGATTGAATTGCACCTGGTTTGCTCCTGTTCGACTTCAATTACCATATGGAGATGGAGGTCGTCCTTAATTATGTTCCAGCACTGCACTATCTGTAGAAGAGAAGTTGAAGTTCAGTTGGAATCCATCTGGTCCAGTAGCTTTGGACTATGAACAGCGATTACTGGTCGAATTACCGGATTTCATAATTTTGTTTGTGCCCTGGGACTCTTTCCAATATTTGATGGACTGCTGCTATATGCCTGTTGGCTCGAGAAGATGGATAAGTGTGAGAACAATTTCATAACTTCTGTCCTTATCTCCTCATGCTGAACCAGAACCTGGCCTGTTGGGCATTTCAATTGATGAAAGTGTGGATTCTGCGTTTCTTAATGGATGCGTGGAAAAAGAAAAACTCACCTTTAACCACAACTGTCGAGATTGTAGGCGCAGCGACTCACTTGCCTGAGCTTCCAATCTGGCTTTCTATACATACAATAGTCCACTATGTGTTCTGCATGTGGTTCTCTCTCAATTGCTTGTTCCAATATTCCTTTCCCATTCACGTGTTTCCTGCTTGTTTTGTAATGCCATTTCCTTCGCCCCATGGAGCCTTTAGTCGTTGTTGAATTGCTACTGCTACTAGTACTAGTCTTCGGTTAAAGCAGTAGGCAGGAGCTTTCAAATTCCTGGGAGTTTCATTCCGACGTTTCCTCAATCAATTGTATACATTCTGCATTCAGAAGCCATTGTTGATCCATCCTCAAAGGTATAGGGCCCCAGTCAAGCCTCAAAGGTATAGGGCTTATCCTCGGTTGTCATTAATATAGGTCTATGATCAGACAGCGTAGGAATGGATTCAAGTAAGATAGATTCGTTCTCCATGAATCCTTCCCGGTCCTTTCCCAGATTCTACTCCCTGTTGTCGATTAGACCAGGTAAAAGCTAAATTCTGTAATTCCAGTTAGATTATACTGAGCAGTTCTCTGAATGTAGACATGAGACGATCAGCAGATCTTCGACCGCCCTTTGAGTCTGTGGTGAGTCTGATCTATCTGGTTATAATCCCTCTGAGAGGTTGTATAAACATTCCATATCCTTCAACATTTCCAGTTCCTGTGCCCCTCCATTCATTCCTTTTTGAAACGTGCCAATGGTGGTCCATATAGATTGGAGATATCAATCAATGAGCCAGAGTTTTTGGTATGCCCAATTTTATCCAGTAAGGAGTCGTTAGTTTAGTACTGTCGAGGCGAGGCCTTCATTCTCTTCTTCCGAATCAGGCCGACACATAGTGTTGGAATGGCGATCAACACCACTGAAAGCGACTCCAGTAGGTATCCTGGGCTTAGTTGGCTGCCCAGTCGAATTTCCTGCAATAATAGTCAATCTGATGTTGTTATACTATCCTGATAATTTGATTCAGTTTCTCTCTATTCCCTAAGCCTATAATGTTCCAGGAGAAGTTTCTTCATAAGATAACCGGTTCATCCTGACCCGGGTCTTTTTGTCTCTTTGGTAACGTAGGGGCAATTTCGATGTATCAGTCGGAATCACTAGCCATTTCGACCGATCCTCTTCCTCCTCATTTCTGGTTGGGAATGAGTTTTCACTTACTCACTTTCTGATTGCGAGTTTCTCAGTTCCGAGTGGACTCGCTTACCTTTGTCAATCATTTTGTCTTCCTTATTGTAGAACCTGTTGCAGTGGTAGATCTTCTTGTAACATTTCACTTTGGTCATTCTGAATTGTATCATTGATAGAGTGGATTTCAACCTCCCTCTGGTTCGTATGTTGCTGGTTTGTTGCTGTCCGACCACCGCGTTGATAGGTCTGTGTCACCTCCTAGGTTGGCTTCCCTCTGTGTCAACGGAACATCTAAATCCTTATATTCTCTGTGGGATTCTGTTCCAGTTGTTGAGACTCAACAATCGTTGTTTCTTCCATGGCTACAGTCTGATCAGGTTCACTTCCGTCTGATTGGAATTTAGTTGGATGGGTTGGTTCTGTTTAGGACAGCATCTCTCGGCCGTATTCATGACAACGGTTTGCACATTCTTCGGTAGCTGTTCATAGTCCAAAGCCTGTGTGTGCTGCATCATTGAACCCTTTTCTCCAACTAGGAGTTGTCAAATCGATTGGGAGCCTCCTGTATGTCGAGTTCTACACAGATACGTGCACAAGATAGGTTTGCCCATGTAGCTGTCGCTTCAGATATCTTGAGGAAACGGTTTCCTATGAGCCGGTTGCCAGAAGTTCTAAGGTAGAAATGGTAATTTCACCCGGGAAGTATGTGGGTCTTTCTTGTCTGGGATCAAAGCAAAATCCCATAGCTGTATAGTGGGGCCCGCGTTCCCCATGAACAACCCCTGTCTAAAATCTTGTCCAGAACGGTCCTCATTCAAAGACTATATCCTACCCATGTTCAAAGGCTGGACTATCGTCGTGTAGGACCACGCGCGGGACATAGATAAAGCAACCAACCCTTCATCATATCAGGCCTTTCTTTAGTTATCAACTGTTCCCGCCCCGCGATCAAACTGCAGATCATATTGAGCGCTGCTAATATGCGTTGACGTACGTCTGGCTAACCTGGGTCTTCTATAGACGTGATTTAGATAGATCAAAATGAAAGTCAGTAAGTAAGTAAGTAAGGAAAGGAAGGAACACATTCCTTTCTACTCAGTAGACTCTTTAGTAGATTTCCCGGCTCCTTGCTAGGCTTCACTTCTCTTCATAGAAACAGGCGGAAGAAGCTGAAATCTCTCCATCTTCATCAAAACAGTCAGTCGATGAAGCAACAAAACAGTGGGAGATGTTTCTATGGCTAGGGGTGGAGGTGCGGATTATAGCTAGCCCTCACTTTTCTTTCTGCCTTTCTTATAGATAGAGAGAGGTAAACGACGCCCCGCCGATCGTTCAGTCGGAAGACCTCTTTCTTAATTACTGGATTGGAGCCATCACTGGTTGAGCACCGCCTCATTCTCAAAGAAGGTGTCAAGCCGGTCAAGCAGAAGCTGCGCAAACTTCCTCCTGACATACAGCAGAAAGTCAAGGACGAAGTCACAAAACTCTCACCAAGCTATAAGAAACTTGCCTTGCTTGCTAGTTAAGGTACGAACTAGTGCTGGTAAGTGACTCCGTAAGGTCTAGCGCGAGACTAGCTAAGTCTTGGCCACTGCTAGCTATCGCTAGCGCTTGCTAGCGTTGTCAATAGCTTGGATTGCAATAGCTAGCCTAGCACTAAACAAGTCTATTGCTATTGCTTGGCTAGCTATTGCTAGCGCTTGGTCAAAATCTAGCTAGCTATAGCGTTGTCTATTGCTAGCTAAGCCTTGGTCTCAGGAAGTGACGGAAGTTCAGTAAGGGGAGCTGCTTACTAAGCGAGCCTTAAGCTGAAGGGAGGCGGGTCTCAAGCAAGAGGCTTCTTGCTGGCAGCACGTATTCAGTAATCCACCCAGCTAAGCTAATCAATGCATAAGGTAGTGTGAGGCCCCTGCCCCATAACAGTAGTGCAGGTGCATGCACACCGAAACATTGAGGAGCCCCGCCAGCAAGCGGGTCAATGTAGTGGAAGGGACGAGGGGCTAGGGCTCTGGGCGTAAGAACATCCCAACGCAACCCTGCCCTTTGAGTCGTCCACACGCGACGATCTGATAGAAGAAAAGAGAAAGAAGATTCTCATCTTAGGGGAAAGCACATACATAATCAACCGGCATGTTACTGGGAGCGAGGTCCCGGCTCCTACCCGCCCGCGAGGGAAATGGAAGAAGCTTGATTAGCTCTAACACAAGAGTGTCGGCCCCAATAGAGACAGGGACAGGAGCGGCCACCGGCCTTAGGTGTCCTATCGTAATGACAGAGGTCAAAGCGACGGGCTGGGCTGGCCACTATGAATCCTTTCCTATTCTCCGTGTCCCTGCGGAGAAGCTTGTGAGATTTCTGGCCCGCCTTTTGGCAGTGATGTAAAGTACCATTGGATGGGCGGGCTACTCTTTTGGCAGCTGAGGAGAATCAATACAGGGAGCGCAATTGAATGGATCTTCCTGCTGTTATTCGTTAATCCCTCTGGTGAATTAACAACATAGGCGATAGTCGTAGGATTCTTCTTTCTATCACGAGGTCGATCCGGTGACAAGGGCGGGGAATTG